TTTATCATTTCGTCCAACACGAAGAGTTCCTCCAATTCTATGAATTTTTCTAGAATACTCTTTTCTTGAATATCATTCAAAAAGGTTTCGGATTGCCTAGTATTCCACCAATTAGTAATCCAAGATTCCAGACTTTTATTAAATGAGAGAGAGATCCACCAGGGCAAAAATACTATAGATGCCAGATATAGAAGGGGAGTGAATGCTTTCTTTTTTGCCATTTTTTTCATCTGTGAATTGTTAATGAACCCACCTCATTCGTCGACTCTATGCGATCTAATATTTCTATCAAGCATGAGTTCTATTACAAGGTATCGAGCCTATGAATCTATTCGCTGTTTTTTATTTGTGATTCAGTGGGTAGTCCTTGAATCTAGAAAGAATACAGAAATAGAATAAGAGTCCACTTCGAATTCGAATGAAGAAATAATCAAAAATATTGTTTTGTTTCCAGATATCTCAATTGGTCAAATTCGAAGCAATTGCCTCCTTTCGATGAATGCCCGAAAGAACCATTTCAAGTAATGAATATTATTCGTATTTCGAGACGAAAGAACTCCCTTTCTATTAAAATATTCAATATTTCGAAAAAATGTCGCTGGCTACTCATAGTCCCGGAATAATTGAGATCAATTTCTGAAGAATATTGTGATCAAAAATGAGTGGCAAAACAAGAGAGAAATTGGATAGTTATTGTTATAAGAAATCCAATTGTTTGGTCATTAAGGAACCCAAAAGAAAGGATAAAAAGAAACGTCGATTGACAAAAGAAAAGAGAGATAATTTACAAGATATGATCTATCTGTATCTAATGTATCAATTCAAAATATTGGACCTAAAATAAAAAGAGAAATTTTTTTTCTTTATTCCGAAATGTTTTGATATATGAGATGAATCCATTATTTCTATTTGTTACTTGTTTTGTTACTGAATTGAGTTGAGTGGATTTCCATAATACACATAAAAGGCCATTTTTGCGGACAAAAACAGTTTTGTTTTATGGCTGTTCCATATACGTCTACTTTGGCTCGAATGAGCGTTCTGAAGAAACTTCAGTTAAGTTATGCTATAGAAAAAGAGGATTTTCCCTCCTGATGAGAAAGCATTTATTCTTCAGTTCATTTCAAAATACTTCAATTGGTACACGCAAGAAATAGGCCAACTCAGCAGCTTTTTGTTCAATTTCTCGTGGAGTCAAATTCTCATCAGTACGAGTCAAGGGAATAGCCCCCTGGCCTTTGATTTCCATATAAAGGACACGACGGGCATAAATACCCTCTTTAACTTCTATTCTGATGGACTGAATATTTTTCATAAGGAATCGAAGGAAGATGCGACGATTTTTTCCAGGAAATCCCCAACGAAAAATACACACTATTCCTTCTTTTCTATCGAATCGATCATAACCACTACCTACATTCCACGCAATTGTGCACCACAAATAGGAGCTAATAAAGAGACCTGCGATCCCATAGAAAGACATCACGATCCCTTGTGGAAAAAAAATGATTTGCTGAGACGGAAATAAAGATATCAAATTCCTACCAAGATAACTCGAAGTTCCAACCAATAAGAATCCTAATGAACCTAAAAAAAGGATAAAGGCCCAGCACAAATTACTTGTTTTTCGAGACCCCGTTATAAGTTCTATCCATATATGTTCTGATCGCCAACTCATACTAGATCCAGTTGCATTTTATTGGAATTGAGAGAATAACCCAAATAAATTTGACTTTACTCTTTGTGTTTCCGAAGTAACTCTCATCAACTAGCACTATTCTGATGTGAACCTTTAGGAGTAATTCATCGAATTGGTTAGATCTAAAATAATAACATCCCCTTCATATGATCCCCTATAGATATCTACACACATTTAGATACATTGACTTTCCATTTCAGACATCCGCCGATCTTGATCTATTTGAAAATAGCTATAATTCATTTACCCATATATCATGTTTCCGCATGCATAAAAGCTCTTTCATTTATGTTCGGAGGAAACCACCCCTTATACCATATTCCACTAAATAGATATCTGTGTTATGATTCAAGTCTAAGTCTTGAAAAAAAAAATGGATGGTCCCATTGGATCTAAAAAATCTTGTTTTTTTGAATAGGAAGAGATAAAGAAGCCATTGCCATTGCCGGAACTACTAGGCCTACTAAAGGCACCAAAACAGAGGGTAAGTCGAAATTTATCATAGAATGGGTACCTCGATTTTGTTATTCTTATATTTATATTGTTATAAAGATATCTTATAATAATTATAATTAGTAAGTATATAATTAATAATTAATTAGAATTCGTAATTCGAATTCGTATATAATTATACTATAAGTGAGTATATATAATAATTGAGTATATAATAAGTGCAAGGAATGTAGAACTAAATAAATGGACTTATTCATTTCATTTTTCTACATGAAATATATGTATGATAATCCATTTATTATTCTTCTTCTTGTCTTATAATTTAAAAGAAAGAGTTTCTTACAAATT